GCTTCTAACATAGGAGTTGCTAAGAATAAAATTCGGGAAAAAGAAAGCATTGTATGGGAAATACTTCAGCAAGTTATGCAGGGACATCCTGTATTGCTCAATAGAGCACCTACTTTGCACAGATTAGGTATACAGGCATTCCAGCCCATTTTAGTGGAAGGACGTGCTATTTGTTTGCATCCACTAGTTTGTAAGGGATTCAATGCGGATTTTGATGGGGATCAAATGGCTGTTCATGTACCTTTATCGTTGGAAGCCCAAGCGGAAGCACGTTTACTTATGTTTTCTCATCAGAATCTTTTGTCTCCAGCTATTGGGGATCCCATTTCCGTACCAACCCAAGATATGCTTATGGGGCTCTATGTATTAACTAGCGGGAATCGTCGAGGTATTTGTGTAATGAAATATAATCCACGGAATCGTAGCAAGGATGAAAATAAAAGAAGTGCCAATAAAAATTATGAGTATACGAAAGAACCTTTTTTTTGTAATTCCTATGATGCAATTGAGGCTTATAGTCGGAAACGAATCCATTTAGATAGTCCTTTGTGGCTCCGGTGGCGGTTGGACCGACGTGTTATTGCTTCAAGAGAAATTCCCGTCGAAATTCACTATGAATGTTTAGGGACTTATTATGAGATTTATGGACACTATCTAATAGTACGAAGTATAATAAAAAAGCAAATTCTTTTTCTATACATTCGAACCACTGTTGGTCAGATTTTTCTTTATCGAAAAATGGAAGAAGCAATACAGGGTTTTTCTCGCGCCTGTTCATATGCTACTTAGGAATTCTATGATACCGCGGATACCTCAATTTCCGCGGTTCCGCTGAGATTAGAGTTCCGAAATTAAAATTTCTATCCGAATCAAAATCAAAAAAAAAAGGAAGTTTTTCAATCACTGACCCTAACCCATTGTAGAATCCTACTCAGCCGAATATGGAGGTACTTTATGGCAGAACGGGCCAATCTGGTCTTTCACAATAAAGCGATCGATGGAACTGCCATGAAACGACTTATTAGTCGATTAATAGATCACTTTGGAATGGCATATACATCGCACATCCTGGATCAAGTAAAAACCCTGGGTTTTCAACAAGCTACTGCTACATCTATTTCATTAGGAATTGATGATCTTTTAACAATACCTTCAAAGGGATGCCTAGTTCAAGATGCTGAACAACAAAGTTTGATTTTTGAAAAACACCACCATTCTGGGAATGTACATGCAGTAGAAAAATTACGTCAATCCATTGAAATCTGGTATGCTACAAGTGAATATTTGCGACAAGAGATGAATCCAAATTTTAGGATGACTGATCCCTTAAATCCCGTTCATATAATGTCTTTTTCAGGCGCTAGAGGAAATGTATCTCAGGTACATCAATTAGTAGGTATGAGAGGGTTAATGTCGGATCCTCAAGGACAAATGATTGATTTACCTATTCAAAGCAATTTACGGGAAGGGCTCTCTTTAACAGAATATATAATCTCTTGCTACGGAGCCCGTAAGGGGGTTGTGGATACTGCTGTACGGACATCAGATGCCGGATATCTCACACGCAGACTTGTTGAAGTAGTACAACACATTGTTGTACGTCGAACAGATTGCGGCACTACCCGCGCTATTTCTCTGAGTCCTCGGAATGGGATGATGCCCGAACGGTTTTTTATTCAAACATTAATTGGTCGTGTATTAGCAGATGATATATATATGGGTCAGCGATGTATTGCCACTAGAAATCAAGACATTGGGGTTGGGCTTGTCAACCGATTCATAACTTTTCGCGCGGAAACAATACCTATTCGAACTCCCTTTACCTGTAGGAGTACATCTTGGATCTGCCGATTTTGTTATGGCCAGAGTCCTACTCATGGCGACCTGGTTGAATTGGGAGAAGCCGTAGGTATTATTGCAGGTCAATCGATTGGAGAACCGGGTACTCAACTAACATTAAGAACCTTTCATACCGGCGGAGTATTCACAGGAGGTACTGCGCAACATGTGAGAACTCCTTATAATGGAAAAATAAAATTCAATAAGGATTTAGTTCATCCAACACGTACACGTCACGGACATCCTGCTTTTCTATGCTCTACGGACTTGTATGTAACTATTGCGAGTGAAGATATTATACATAATGTGAATATTCCATCAAAGAGTTTTCTTTTAATTCAAAACAATCAATATGTAGAATCAGAACAAGTGATTGCTGAGATTCGGGCAGGAATATCCACTTTGAATTTTAAGGAGAAAGTTCGAAAACATATCTATTCTGACTCAGATGGCGAAATGCATTGGAGTACCGACGTGTATCATGCACCTGAATTTACGTATGGTAATATTCATTTATTACCAAACACAAGTCATTTATGGATATTATTGGGAGGTCCGTGCAGATCGAGTCTAGTCTCTCTTTCCCTTCACAAAGATCAAGATCAAACGAACGCGGATTCTCTTTCTCTCAAACGAAGAGATATTTCTTCCAAACTATCAGTAAATAACGCCCCCGGGAGGTACAAATTCTTTAGTTCGGATTTTTATTGTAAAAAAAAAGAGAGCATTCAGAATTTTTTAGACTTTAATCGAATCCTATGTACTGGTCATTGTAATCTCCTATATTCGGCCATTCTCCGGGAAAATTCTGATTTATTGTCAAAGAGGCGAAGAAATAGATTTCTTATGCCACTTCAACCGATTCATGAACGCGAAAACGAATTAATATCCACTTTCGGTATCTCGATTGAAATTCCCTTAAACGGTATTTTTCGTAGAAATAGTATTCTTTCTTATTTTGATGATCCTCGATATCGAAGAAAGAGTTTGGGAATTACGAAATATGGGACTATCGAAATGCAGTCAATCGCCAAAAAGGAAGATTTGATTGAATATAAAGGAGTTAAGGAATTTAAGTCAAAATCCGAAATGAAAGTAGATCGGTTTTTTTTCATTCCTGAAGAAGTGCATATCTTACCCGGATCTTCTTCCATAATGGTACGGAACAATAGTATCATTGGGGTAGATACACAAATCGCTTTAAATATACGAAGCCGGGCAGGGGGGTTGGTTCGGGTAGATAGGAAAAAAAAAAGAATTGAACTGAAAATATTTTCTGGAGATATCCATTTTCCTGGAGAGACAGATAAGATATCCCGACATAGCGGCGTTTTGATACTGATACCACCAGGAACCGGAAAAAGAAATTCCAAAAATTTAAAAAATTGGATCTATGTCCAACGGATTACACCTAGCAAAAAGGGGTATTTTTTTTTGGTTCGACCTGTCGTCATATATGAACTAATGGACGGTGTAAATGTAGCAACACTTTTCCCTCCCGATCTGTTGAAGGAAAGGGACAACGTACGACTTCGAGTTGTAAATTACATCCTTTATGGAAACGGTAAACCAATTCGAGGAATTTTTGATACAAGTATTCAATTAGTCCGTACTTGTTTAGTATTAAATTGGGATAAAGAAAAAAAAAGAAAAAATTCTTCGAGCAAAGAAATCCGTACATCTTTTATTGAAATAAGGACAAATGGTTTAATTCGACATTTCCTAAGAATCGACTTGATGAAATCCCCTATTTCGGATATCGGAAAAAGGAAGGATTCCCCAGGTTCGGGATTGCTCTCTGATAATGGATCAGATTGCACCAATATCAATCCGTTTTCTTCCATTTTTTTCTATTCTAAGGTAAGAATTCAACAATTCCTTAACCCAAGTCAAGGAACTATTCATACGTTGTTGAATAAAAGTAAAGAATTCCAATCGTTGATAATTTTGTTATCATCCAATTGTTCTCGAATGGACCCATTCACCCGTGTAAAATATAAGAATAGAGTAAACGAATCAATTAAAAAAAATATAATTAGGAATTCGCTGGGCCCTTTAGGATCAGTCTATCCAATTGGGAATTGTTATTCATTTTCCGATTTACTAACTCATAATCATATTTTTGTAACTAACTATTTGCAACTTGACAATTGTAAACAGACCTTTCAAGTAATTAAATATTATTCAATGGATGAAAACGGGAAAATTTATAATCAGGACCCATGTACATCTAATAATATTGTTTTGAATCCATTCCATTTGAATTGGTATTTTTTCTGTCATAATTATTGTTATTTTAAAGAGACATCTACAATAATAAGTCTTGGACAGTTTATTTGTGCAAATGTGTGTATAGCCAAAAATAGAACACACCTAAAGTCGGGTCAAGTTATATTTGTTCAAGTCGACTCCGTAGTAATACGATCAGCTAAGCCTTATTTGGCCACCCCAGGAGCAACTGTTCATGGACATTATGGGGAAATCCGTTACGAAGGAGATATCTTAGTTACATTTATATATGAAAAATCAAGATCTGGTGATATAACGCAGGGTCTTCCAAAGGTGGAACAGGTATTAGAAGTTCGTTCGATTGATTCAATATCGATGAATCTAGAAAAGAGGATTGAGGGTTGGAACAAATGTATAACAAAAATTCTTGGAATTCCTTGGGGATTCTTGATTGGTGCTAAGCTAACTATAGCTCAAAGTCGTATCTCTTTGGTTAATAAGATCCAAAAAGTTTACCGATCCCAGGGGGTGCAGATTCATAATAAACATATTGAAATTATTGTACGTCAAATAACATCAAAGGTGTTGATTTCGGAAGATGGAATGTCTAATGTTTTTTCACCCGGAGAACTTATTGGATTGTTGCGAGCAGAACGAATGAGTCGAGCTTTCGAAGAAGTGATCTGTTACCGAGCTGTCTTACTGGGAATAACAAGAGCATCTCTCAATACTCAAAGTTTCATATCGGAAGCGAGTTTTCAAGAAACTTCTCGAGTTTTAGCAAAAGCCGCTCTTCGGGGGCGTATCGATTGGTTAAAAGGTCTGAAAGAAAACGTTGTTTTGGGAGGAATGATACCTGTTGGGACTGGAGTGAAAGGATTAGTACATCCTTCAAAACAACATAATAAGATTCCCTTTGAAACAAAAAAAAAGAATCTATTCGAGAGGGAGATGAGAGATCTTTTATTTCACCAAAGAAAATTATTTGACTCTTTGCTTTCAAAGAGTTTCCGTGATACATCCGTTTTATAGGATTTACTAAGTCCTAAGGAAGGATTCCTTCCTTTGATTGAGTGTGGTCATTCGATTTTCTTTCGATTTTCTAATTAATAAATAAAATAATTATAGAAAAAAAAAAAAAAGAAAAATGAATGAATAGAAAAGAATAATGTAACGGCTTAGGTTGTCTATCTACCGATAATCTACGGTAGGGCTGAAGGTTCCATCGGAACAATTTTATATTTCCGTTTCAGGGTTGCTTGTCTCTTTTTTTTTTTTTTTTTTTTTCAAAAAAGGGGGGGGAGGAAATGACAAGAAGATATTGGAGCATCAATTTAGAAGAAATGATGGAGGCGGGGGTTCATTTTGGCCATGGTATTAGGAAATGGAATCCTAAAATGGCACCTTATATCTCTGCAAAGCGTAAGGGTATTCATATTACAAATCTTACGAGAACTGCTCGTTTTTTATCAGAAGCTTGTGATTTGCTTTTTGAGGCAGCAAGCCAAAGAAAACAATTCTTAATTGTTGGTACCAAAAAAAAAGCCGCCGATTTAGTAGCATGGGCTGCAATAAAGTCCCGATGTCATTATGTTAATACAAAATGGCTCGGCGGTATGTTAACAAATTGGTCCACTACAGAAACGAGACTTCAGAAGTTTAGGGACTTGAGGATGGAACAAAAAACAGGAATACTTAACCGTCTTCCAAAAAGAGATGCAGCTATGTTAAAAAGACAGTTATCTCATTTGGAAAGGTATCTGGGCGGGATTAAATATATGACACGGTTACCCGATATTGTAATCATCGTTGATCAGCACGAAGAATATACGACCCTACGTGAGTGTATTACTTTAGGAATTCCAACAATTTGTTTAATCGATACAAATTGTGACCCCGATTTGGCAGATATTTCGATTCCCTCGAATGATGACGCTATAGCCTCAATCCGATTAATTCTTAACAAATTTGTGTTCGCGATTTGTGAGGGCCGTTCTAGCTATATAAGAAACTCTTGATTAATAATAAGATAAATAACTTAAACCACATAGATTTATGCTATTTATATAATCGATTACGATTTATGAATTTCAAAAAAGAGATAAAAATAACTGGTGATATTTTATGATTAGTTAGTTTTCAAAATCTTAGTTGGTATTCTAAAATATCCGATTCAAGTAGGCAAAGAGATGGTTGAATGTTGAATCAAAATTATTTTGTTTAAAGTTCGATTTTTCCGAGGTCAATATGAATGTTCTAACAAACACACTAAAAGGTTTATACGATGTATCTGGTGTGGAAGTAGGCCAACATTTCTATTGGAAAATAGGTGGGTTTCAAGTCCACGGCCAAGTCCTTATTACTTCTTGGTTTGTAATTGCTATCTTATTAGGTTCGGCTGCTCTAGCTGTTCGGAATCCACAAACCATTCCGACTGGAGGTCAGAATTTTTTCGAATATATTCTTGAATTTATTCGTGATATTAGTAAAACCCAAATTGGAGAAGAATATGGCCCTTGGGTTCCTTTTATTGGAACTATGTTTCTATTTATTTTTGTTTCTAATTGGTCAGGGGCACTTTTACCTTGGAAAATTATACAATTACCTCATGGGGAATTAGCTGCACCCACGAATGATATAAATACTACAGTTGCTTTGGCTTTACTCACGTCAGCGGCTTATTTCTATGCGGGTCTTAGCAAAAAGGGATTAAGTTATTTCGGGAAATATATTCAACCAACTCCAATACTTTTACCCATTAACATTTTAGAAGATTTCACAAAACCCTTATCGCTTAGTTTTCGACTTTTCGGGAATATCTTAGCTGATGAATTAGTTGTTGTTGTTCTTGTTTCTTTAGTACCTTCAGTGATTCCTATACCTGTTATGTTCCTTGGGTTATTTACAAGTGGGATTCAAGCTCTTATTTTTGCAACTTTAGCTGCGGCTTATATAGGTGAATCCATGGAGGGCCATCATTGAAATAATCTTTTTTTTATAGATATATATTATAGATATATATTTTTATTTTTTTTTTTTTGAACGTATGGTTCAAGCTAATTTTGTTAGGAAATATACAACTACGTCATAGACTACACTATATAGTAATGGAAAAATGAGTTTATTATAAGGTTGCCTAAATAAAGGAAAGAGATCAACAAAAAGATCTTTTTCCTAAAATCCCCCCTCGTCCCATATCATACCCCACAATCCATATTTCATTATTGAATATATCAATATGAAAATAATAGAAAAAAATTAAAATAGAATAAAATAATAAAACAAAGGGTGAAAGAAAAGAAAAAGATTCTCCATTTCGGTTGATTTTGGTCAACCGATTGACCAAACGAAAATAGTAATATAATAAATAACAAATTGCATGAACTTAGATTTAGATTAACCAAAACCAAATAATGTTATTTCTATCTAATG